TTCTCCAAGTAGAGCCCTTCGCATGGCAATACCTATGGTATCGGCTTGCCCTTTCATGAGCGGGGACAGAATGAAACGACCATAATAAAGACGCTTACCGTCTACTCTTGATTCAACACATTTCCACTGTAGTGTTCGAGTGGATCCTGCTATTTCCTCTCGAACCATACTAAATATTATTATTTGATCAGATCATTGAATCATTTATTTCTCTTGCAATCCGTTTAATTCTTATTTTTACACACGTCTTTTTTTAGGAGGTCGACATCCATTATGTGGCATAGGTGTTACATCACGTACGAAACTTAATAGTATACCACTTCTACGAATGGCCCGTAATGCTGCGTCTCTTCCGAGACCAGGACCCTTTATCATAACTTCTGCTCGTTGCATACCCTGATCAACTGCAGTACGAATAGCATTTGAAGCGGCGGCTTGAGCAGCATAGGGTGTCTTTCTTCTTGTGCCTTTGAATCCAGAAGTACCGGCGGAGGCCCAAGAAACCACCCGACCTCGTACATCTGTAACAGTTACAATAGTATTGTTGAAACTCGCTTGAACATGAATAACCCCTTTTGGTATTCTACGTCCATTCTTACGTGAACCAATACGTCCATTCCTACGCGAACCAATTTTTGGTATAGGTTTTGCCATATTTTTTCATCTCATAAATATGAATCAGAAATATACAGAAAGATACGGAGATATCCATTTCATGTTAAAACAGATCCTTTATTTTTACATGGCCCTTCTTTGAGAAATTTTATAAAAGAAAGATTATCCTTGTCTCTGTTTATGTCTCGGATTGGAACAAATCACTATAATTCGTCCGCGCCTACGGATCAGTCGACATTTTTCACAAATTTTACGAACGGAAGCTCTTATTTTCATATTTCTCACTCCTTACCTTAATTTGAAATCTATTCCTTGGAAGAAAATAAGTCTCTTGTATTTTATTTTTTAGCTTTGAGTTGTATCTCTCACCAAAGGAATGTTTTCAAAAATCATTTAATCGCTCGAATCTTTGCTGCGGAGTCTATAAATTATACGTCCTCTAGTTGAATCATACCGACTTATTTCGATTTTTACTCTATCTCCCGGCAGTATCCGTATCAAACTGCGTCGGATCCTCCCTGAAATATAACCTAGAATTAGATCTTCATTATCTAAACGGACCCGGAACATACCGTTGGGAAGTGATTCAGTAATTAAACCTTCATGAATCAATTTTTGTTCTTTCATCCAGGTAACCCCTTGAAATATCATCAACTAATGGAGGAAGAGTTATATAACTCACTTTTCCTCTCTATTTCACAAATAGGAAGTTAGAGATCAAATTAGGATACCGGAGGAAGATCACCATATATAGCACAAAATTTCTCCTCCAATTTTTTCTAGTCTAGCTTCTCGATCTGTCATTATGCCTCGAGAAGTGGAAAGAATTACAATTCCCATTCCACCTAAAATCTTAGGAATTTTTTGATAGTTGGAATAGATTCGTAGACCAGGTCGACTGATACGTTTTAAAATAGTTCTATATATTCCTTTCCTAGTCCTTCTATGGCGCAAGGTTGAAACCAAGAAATCTTTGTTACTTTCCTGATGTTTCCGAACGTTTTCAATAAAACCTTCTTGTAGGAGTATTTTAACAATGTTTTCGGTGATATTAGTGGATGCTATTCGAACCGTTCCATTTTTACTCATGTCAGCATTTCTTATAGAAGTTATTATATCAGCAATAGCGTCTCTGCCCATGACGAATTCTAATTATTGGTGCTTCTTAATTTTGATATAATCAACATGTTTTTTTATTTTGAATTATTCAATTTCAATTATTAATTATTAAAAGTATATGCGTGAAACACAATCTATTAATTTAATCCATTTCAGATATCCCACTATAACTATATCATAGTTTCATCTACTAGTATTTATAATACTTCAGGAGCTAATGAAACTATTTTAGTAAAATTCAACTGTCTCAATTCCCGAGCAATCGCGCCAAAAACTCGAGTTCCTTTTGGATTTCCTTCTTGATCAATGACAACCGCAGCATTGTCATCATATCGTATTATCATACCGTTGTCACGTTTGAGTTCTTTACATGTACGTACAATTACAGCTCGAATTACTTCTGATCTTTCTAGAGGCATATTGGGCACTGCTTCTTTGATTACAGCAACAATAACGTCACCAATATGAGCATATCGATGATTACCAGCTCCTATGATTCGAATACACATCAATTCTCGAGCTCCGCTGTTATCTGCTACATTCAAAAGGGTCTGAGGTTGAATCATATCATTTTTATTTGAATCTGTTATTTCAATGCAAAGAATGAGGAAAAAAAGAAATAGTGTTTGTCTAGAAATAAATAAACCCGCGGTTGTTTTTTCATCCTCAATACCCCTTTTGTTTATCTTTAGTTCTATATCCCTATCCTGAAATAATAAATTGAGTTCGTATAGGCATTTTGCACGCAGCTATTGAGATAGCTGCTCTGGCTACAGTTTCTGATACTCCACCCATTTCATAAAGTATTCGGCCTGGTTTAACAACGGATACCCAATATTCGGGAGATCCTTTCCCCGAACCCATACGTGTTTCCGTAGGTCTTATTGTAACAGGTTTGTCTGGAAATATACGTACCCATATTTTTCCACCACGACGTGCATATCGTGTCATTGCTCTTCGCCCTGCTTCTATTTGTCTAGCTGTGATCCAAGCAGGTTCAAGTGCCTGAAGAGCATATCTGCCGAAACTAATATGATTGCCCCGACAAGATATTCCCTTCATTCTTCCTCTATGGTGCTTACGAAATCTAGTTCTTTTAGGGTTATAGTTGATGGTTTTTTATTAATCCCACCTCTACTACAGAACCGGACATGAGAGTTTCCTCTCATCCAGCTCCTCGCGAATGAAAAGATTCGATACAGATACACATCTATTTAATAATTAGTACACTAAACTAAGTAATGGGATTTATTGATATTTCATTTATTCCATAGGAAGCTCCATATATGGCTAGATGTGTATATTTATAGATAATGCTTATTTTTTATAACGAATCCCTATTTTTTTTTTTACTCTTATCGAGTCAAGCCAATATTGTATTGTAATACAATAAATAAATAAGGGTTTCGCGGGCGGATATTGACTCTTTCCTGCTTCATTCGTAGGATCAATCCATGACCTCTCAGAGTAAATCAATTTGTTCTTGGTTCGTTCCGCCATCCCGCCCGATGAATTATTAGGATTCATTTTTCTTTTATATTTTATTTATATTTTAATAGTAGAATCTTATATAGTCACAGGTTTCGTCGTTCCTATAGCTTCTCCATTAATGGTTAGGCCTGAACTCTGCAACGGAGCTCCCAACAAAATTTGTTCCCGAGCCAATCTCCTCAGTTTCTATTAACCCAGGGCTCTTTATTATTTATATTATACTTTATTATTTGTATTATTATATATATTAATATATCAATATTAATGCTTTATCACACTGCCTTTTATGAGGTGATTCATAGACCATACATATTGGAATCATCTATCATTGATATTTTTGTTCTCTCTTTCTATCACCTTTCCATTTATCCGCATCCCTTTATTTTTTTCTTCAAAATCCATAATCAGATTTTTTTTTATGAAAATTTCAGTTGTTACAACTATATGATTGATTCAGTCATTCAGTCATATAGTGACTGTTTCTTGGGATCTCGACAATACGAAGCAATAAGTTGGTTATTAGTTTTTCGTTTATTTTATTGTTTTATTTTATATAGTTATTAAGTTTATAGTGGGGGTCAGTCTTTTTTTTGAAGCCCAGCTTTAAACTCTAAAGAAAAAACTAACGAGTCACACACTAAGCATAGCAATTCTAAATTATATCAAAAGTAAGATTAATCTATTTTTTATTCAACCTTATATAATTATAATTAGAATTGTTTATTTTTGTTTGATTTAACGGAAAAAGTAAAAAAACAGAAATAGTTTCTAATTTTTTGTTCTATCACTGGACAGAATGGCAAGATAAAAAAAGGTCTATTATTCCTCGTTCACAAATATCCAAATTTTTAGGCCTAATACTCCATGGATAGTTCGAATTGTATAGGAACAATGATCAATTTTAGCACGAATTGTTTGTAGAGGAACTCTACCTTCTCTGATCCATTCGACACGTGCAATTTCTTTTCCGTCGATACGCCCTGCAATTTGTATTTGAATTCCCTTTGTATCTGTTTGTTCAGTTAATTCAATAGCTCTTTTCATTGCCTTTCGAAACGAAACTCTATTTCTTAATTGTGAAGCCATATATTCTGCAAGAATATTAGGGTGTCCATAAGTTTTTTCAATTCTTGTGATAGCAATATTGAGTCTTCGGTTCACAGAATGCAACTCTTTTTGTACATTCATCTGTAATTCTTCGATCCCTCGCGTTCGGCCCTCTATTAATAAATTGGGAAACCCAATATAGATTATGACCTGGATCAAATCGATTCTTTTTTGAATTTCTATTCGTGCAATTCCAATTCCTTCGAAACCTGGGGATATTCTCTTATTTTTTTGTACATAGTTCTTGATACAATTCCGTATTTTCTCATCTTCTTGTAGACCTACAAAAAAAATTTTTGGTTGTGCGAACCAAAAGGAATGATGATTTTGGGTTGTACCAAGTCTGAAACCAAGTGGATTTATTTTTTGTCCCATATTTTTTTATTCTATTATCTTTTCATCCATTTTTTTTTCTAAAGATAAATCGAAATTTTAGAGATTCATCTAAAATTTCGATTTATCTTTTAATACAATTGTTATATGACAAGTGGGTCTTTTTATCGGATAACTACGTCCTCTAGCCCTGGGTCTTAACTTTTTCACAAAGGGGCCCCCATTGACTTCGGCTTTACTAATGAATGAATCAGCTCCGTTCAAACCCATATTATGATTAGCATTTGCTGCTGCAGAATAAACCAATTTTAAAATGGGATAAGATGCTCGATAAG